CCTTTGATCAAAATAAGTATAGACAAAGAGTTTAAAAGAAAAAAAATCTTTCAATTTCTACCTTACTAACTATTTGAAATTTTTTGAAGTCCGGTCGCGAGGTCGAAATATTAAGTATGAATCATAGTCCTAATACTTTGTAATATATTTCATATACTCCGTGCTCCAGATACTAGAATAAATATCTGACGAGGTAAAAAACCATCTCTATCAAGATAACAGACCCTTTCTCTGTACTATCAATAGGATCCATTATAACAAGCCGCACACTCATATTCCAGAAATAAAGAAAGAAAAAAATTCCACGATCGAACTACCAAAATAGAATAGAATGGGCTAAAAAAATCCGAAACCACGAGACCGAAAGGCTTGGTTTTGTATTAAAAAGTTAGGACTTAGTAATTTTTCTAAATCTAATTCATTGAAATTCCATCCAGTAAAACAGAAGAATTATAAATCTCCAAAATAATAGATAGGAATATCGCAAATAAAGCCATTGCGACCCCCATCAAAGGAGTAGTTCCCCATCCAGGAGCTACTTTACCATATTCCGAATTCAATGGTTTTAATAAATTCCCTACAATAGTTCGTCTTGGACCAGATCTAGAACTACCCTCAACGCTTTGTGTAGCCATAAATCCTATTTTGTATTAATTGAGACCTGTTGACTTTGTATACCATTCCGTTGTAAATAAATGATCTTATCATAGATCCATTGTGATCTTGAAATTTGATAATAATGGAAACAGCAACCCTAGTCGCCATCTCTATATCTGGTTTACTTATCAGTTTTACGGGGTATGCCTTATATACTGCTTTTGGGCAACCTTCTCAACAACTAAGGGATCCATTCGAGGAACACGGAGACTAGTTGAAGTAATGAGCCTCCCACTATTGGGAGGCTCATTACTTCAATTACGACAATGAAAAATCATTTCATCTTTTTAGTTGGAACTTTAGGCGGTTCTCGAAAAAAGATAGCGAAAAAAATGATTCCTAGAGTCGAGACTAAGAGAAATGTATAAACCAATGCTTCCATAGATTCAATCGTGGTTTACAATTATAGCTTCCATATCTGTTTATTTGGGGTCATCCCTTGGATAAAAAAGAGCAGGACTCAAAGAAAAGGCAGCGAGTAAAATCAAGAAGTTTCCAATACCCTATGTCAAAAAAAATAGAGATGAAAGGCGAAAAGTAAGAGATCCATGTTGTATCAGACTACCTGTCTTCTTGTAGTTGGATCTCCAATTTTTTGGAATGCTCCAAATTCCACTTGAGCATCTAAATCCGGATCAATACCAGCAAAAACGTCCCTGAACAGGGTTCGAGCACCATGCCAAATGTGTCCGAAGAAGAAGAGCAGAGCAAACGAAGCATGTCCAAAAGTAAACCAACCTCTCGGGCTGCTACGAAAAACACCGTCGGATTTCAAAGTAGCACGATCTAATTCAAAAATTTCACCCAATTGAGCCCGTCGAGCATATTTTTTCACAGTAGCAGGATCGCTATAACTGACTCCATTTAGTTCGCCGCCATAGAACTCAACAGTTACACCTACTTGTTCGACACTATACTTCGATTCTGCCCTTCGAAAAGGAACATCGGCTCTAACAATTCCGTCTCCGTCTACCAAAACAACTGGAAATGTTTCAAAAAAAGTAGGCATACGACGTACAAAAAGTTCACGCCCTTCCTTATCTCTAAAGATAGGATGTCCTAACCACCCAACAGCTATTCCATCCCCGTTGTCCATTGAACCTGCCCTGAATAATCCTCCTTTTGCCGGATTATTGCCAATGTAATCATAAAAAGCTAATTTTTCAGGAATTTTAGACCAAGCTTCGGATAAACTTTGATTTTCGGCTAGCCCAGCACTAACTCTTCGGTATATTTCTTGCTGGAAATATCCTTGATCCCATTGATAACGAGTGGGACCAAATAATTCAATCGGGGTAGTGGCTGATCCATACCACATAGTTCCAGCAACAACAAAAGCTGCAAAAAAGACAGCAGCAATACTACTGGAAAGGACGGTTTCAATATTTCCCATACGTAACCCTTTGTATAGACGTTGAGGCGGACGGACACTAAGATGGAATAGGCCCGCTAATATGCCCAGGGTTCCAGCTGCAATATGATGAGAGGCTATTCCTCCCGGAACAAAAGGATCAAACCCCTCCACACCCCACGCTGGATTTACAGATTGTACCTTTCCGGTTAGTCCATAAGGATCGGACACCCATATTCCAGGACCATACAATCCGGTTACATGAAAAGCGCCAAACCCAAAACAAGCCACCCCTGAGAGAAATAAATGAATTCCAAAGATCTTGGGCAAATCCAAAGAAGGTTTTCCTGTACGTTCATCACAAAATATTTCTAGATCCCAATACACCCAATGCCAGATAGCTGCCAAGAAGCACAAGCCCGAAAACACAATATGCGCTCCAGCCACACCTTCATAACTCCAAATACCCGGATTCGTTATAGTTCCTCCTGTGATATTCCAACCACCCCATGAATTCGTTATTCCTAAACGAGTCATAAAGGGTATAACGAACATACCTTGTCTCCACATTGGATCGAGAACGGGGTCCGAAGGATCAAAAACTGCCAATTCATATAAAGCCATCGAACCGGCCCAACCAGCAACCAAAGCAGTATGCATTATATGGACAGACAGCAAACGACCGGGATCATTCAATACGACAGTATGAACACGATACCAAGGCAAACCCATGGAAATACCCCTTTATCAACTAAAAATAGACACTATGTAACTTTATTGCACTGGAAAAACTATGTTAGGGACCCCCTCCTGTTTAGTGAATTATCTCAGAGAAAGGATTCCTTTTTTTTCTATTCGTTTCTTTTAGTAATAATGTAAAAATTCTGTTTGTAGGAACAAAGAGAAGCGGATCTATTCTATATCTGATAAGTACCAATACGCAATGGGGGGTTGACTCCATTTTATGTGAACGAGTGCATACAAATTTGTTCATTATTCAAAAGACCTGTTCGTAAGAATTTGACTTTATTTATTTTTTCTTCTTTTATTGATATTGATTTTTTTTATGCACTTATCGAATCTACGCATAAATAAAGTAGAATTCGAATTTATAATAAAATAAAGGCAAATATTATTAAACCAATAAATTCTACGCTTTCACATCAAAGTGAAATAGAGTACTTTTAATTTTTTCTTTCATTTCATGCCTATTGGTGTTCCAAAAGTACCTTTTCGAAACCCTGGGGAGGACGATTCAATTTGGATTGACGTATAGTGCGACTTGTCAGATATATTGGGTCATATGGGATTTCCCCGTTCTCTCCCCCGATCGGGATATCCTCGGTTTCACCCAAGAAAGATTGATTAAATCATCATCAATTTGGAGCGTGAAGTCAAGTCCAATGACAATGAAATGCAATTAGATCTATGCTTTTGGGGTATCCAGATTAATATTACCAATTAGAATAATTTATGGTTGGCTTATTTGGACCAAGTATCCAGGCTCTGTTTAGAAAAACCCAATTGGTAAGATTACTATTTGTATCATATTCGATTTCTAAATAGGAATAATTTCAAATTGCTAATCATACTCAATCGAATAATATGATGCATGCGTCAAATATTTTATTTGGCGAAAGGCGCCAAATGAATTCAAAAAAAAGAAGTTGTAACAAAAAGACGCGGTATTGGGAGCATTTGCCCTATATGTGCAAATGAGAATCGGGCAGATTTTTACTCGGAGTAGAGCGCAAACCTAAAAAAAAAGAATTGAAAAAGCCCATCCAGGAACAAGAAAATGCCATCGTGATTTGATTTGAATCTCGATGAAAGAATACATCAATGAGAAGTTAGTTTGATAAGTTTAATGAATTTCTTTATAGATAAACGGGTCAAAACTCATCTTTCTTGAAAAATGGAAGAAAAGCCCCTTCCTTAAAAGAGAAGTTAGAAAGTATTCAACTCAATATCAAAAAGGGGAAGGTTGGAATCTACACATTGATTCTTTTTTCACGATTTTTGTTGAACCGTATGCATCAAAAGGCGCATGTGCGGTTCCTACGGGATAGAATTTTATCCTAATCAACCGACTTTATCGAGAAAGATTACTTTTTTTAGGTCAAGATGTTGATAGCGAGATCTCGAATCAACTTATTGGTCTTATGGTATATCTCAGTATAGAGAGTGAAACCAAAGATTTATATTTGTTTATAAACTCTCCCGGCGGATGGGTAATACCCGGAATCGCTATTTATGATACTATGCAATTTGTGCAACCAGATGTACAGACAGTATGCATGGGATTAGCCGCTTCAATGGGATCTTTTATTCTGGTTGGAGGAAAAATTACCAAACGTCTAGCATTCCCTCACGCTTGGCGCCAATGGTTTTTTTATTTACAAGGAAAAAGAAAAACTATGCCTTCGCCATATGAAATATGAATATTAAGTAATAATAGCATGGCATTTCGAATTCGATATAAGAAATTTTTTGTTATTATTTTTCTTTTAAACATTAGATTATGTATCGAAAGAGTAGTATGAGATATAAAGTTCTTTCCGATTTTATCTTATCTATCGGGAAGTCTATTTCAGCGTCACAAACTTTTTTGTTTTCGCACTCGAGAGATCATACCATTCTTTATGTTATGAAAGAGTACGAAAAACAAAAAAAAAGAAGATTATATTATTTTTTTCATTATTTTTTATTTGAAAAAAAAAAACTTTGGGATTGCTAAATCACCCGATGAAATAAAGCAACGGGACCACCATAGTATTTTTGTTTTTTAACTCCTCCCAAGGGAAGGAAGGGTGGTTATTGGATCATTTACCGATCTAGGCCGGAGAAATTCTATATTTTTCGTCGATGAAAAGTCAAAGTGAATTCTATTGTGGAGCCGTATGCAATGCGCAAACAATGCCTGTACGGTTGTTCAATTCTATTTTTTTTTTTTTTCTTATTATTCTTTATCTTTTTTCGTTGACTTATCATGCGAGATAGAGTAACCATTTTTATCTTATATTATCAGGGTAATGATACATCAACCTATTGCTGGTTTTTATGAGGCACAAATAGGAGAATTTGTTCTGGAAGCGGAAGAACTACTGAAACTGCGCGAAATCCTCACAAGGGTTTATGCACAAAGAACAGGCAAACCCTTATGGGTTGTATCCGAAGACATGGAAAGGGATGTTTTTATGTCAGCAACAGAAGCCCAAGCTCATGGAATTGTTGATCTTGTAGCAGTTGCATAACAAAAAATAGCAGGAATTTCACGCAAATCAAAATTTGAGATTTTATTTTTTTACCGGGATTTAATATTCTATTAATATAGAAAGAATTCATAATCATCCGGTTAGGGTCGATCTAAACCAGCCCATTATGTATACAATTCAACATGCCAACAATTAAACAACTTATAAGAAACACAAGACAGCCAATCAGAAATGTTACCAAATCCCCCGCTCTTGGGGGCTGTCCTCAGCGTCGAGGAACATGTACTAGGGTGTATGTGCGACTCGTTCAGACCATGAGCTGGAACAAAAGAAAGGAAAAAATTTTCCACTATCTGTGATCAGTACGGCTGAATAGAATAGAATGGAAGAACGCCTTCACTATCTAAAAACCTTCACTATCTAAAAAAAAGATCTATCATATCCTTCTATTGTGTATCAAATTTATGGTTTCCATTGGTGCAACTCCAATCACACCTCAATCTTCAATTCAAATGAGAAAGAATTCTCCATTAGTAGCAAACGGTTATCCGTTAGCGGGGGAAATTTTATTTCAATTAAAAAGCCGAAAAATTATGCCCCTTACTCTTGTAAGAACGGACTAACAGGGTCAGCTAAGCGGCTAATCTTCATAATTAAATACCGTTACTGTATAAATAGATCTTGTTGTGAAAGATCTATTACTGGATAATTCAGAGGTAGAGCCTAAGAGTATGAACTATACAAGTTAACAATAGCATTGATTAAATGATTAAATAAAGGAGGGGGCTCCGGTGTATAGAAAAGGCCTCACCGTTTAAGAAATAAAACCATAGAAACGATGGAACCCACAATTTCTTTATACATTTCTATTTAGTACTTCTTTTTATTTACTATACTTTTGTTGATGCCTAGTATCAATACAATTTCTTATTTCGAGGCGAAATACCTAGAAAAAAAGAAAAAATCGTGGTTAGGAAGGTTAGAGTAGCAAAAGCCGTTGGAATTCTTATTTTATACATTGGAAGAATCCGTTTTGTTATTATAGAAAAGGAGAAAAGAATAACTGAAAGAAAGCAAATCAATTAGTTATTCATCAAAGTTGTGTTTATTCAATGACCAGAATTAAACGAGGATATATAGCTCGGAGGCGTAGAACAAAAATTCGTTTATTCGCATCAAGCTTTCGCGGGGCTCATTCAAGACTTACTCGAACTATTATTCAACAAAAAAGAAAAGCTTTGGTTTCGGCCGATCGGGATAGAAATAGGCAAAAAAGAAATTTTCGTCGTTTGTGGGTCACGCGGATAAATGCAGTAATTCGCGAAAAAAAAGTATTCTATAGTTATAGCAGATTCATAAACAATCTGTACAAGAAAGAGTTGCGTCTTAGTCGTAAAATACTTGCACAAATAGCTATATTAAATAGAAATTGTCTTTATATGATTTCCAATGACATCATAAAATAAGGAGATTGAAAGGAATCCATCAGAATGTTTTATATGGAATTTCCTGGAAAATGGAAGGTAGAATAGAAATTAATACGATTTTATCTATCGTATCATAATATGATCAAGTAATAAAACTGATTAAAAACATTCAATAAAAAAATATTTTTTCTTTTTCCCCAATTCGTTTTTTGTCTTATAAGACTACAATCAAATCCGAATTTTCGGATTTTTCGAACAAAACATCAATCTACGTTTGAGTTCGAATTGGAATTTTGATTCAATTGAGGAGTCAATCTATTTTTTTCTGGTTCGAAGACCTGTAGTTTTAAGAACCAACTCGCCCTTTTCAAATTGTTTTTCATTATTAAGAAAAGGTAACGAAGATAAAATACGAGCTTGTTTTATAGCAATAGTAATTAATCGTTGTTGTTTTAAAGTCAATCTATTCACTCGTCTAGATAATATTTTTCCTTGTTCACTAATAAATCGACTAATTAAACTCATGTTTCTATAATCAATTCGATCCCCCGATTGGATCGGGGGCAAAGGCCTACGAAAAGCTTGCTTGGACTTAAGAAAAAGTCGCTTGGATTTATCCATGGTTTTTTTATTCCTTAGTTAGAAAATCTTATTTCTAAATTCTAAATCATTATCTTTTTTGATCCGATCGAAGGAAATAGGATTTTTCTTTTTTTATATTTTTCTATTCAATTTCTATTAATTTAAATTGGATTAGTTTAATTTAAATATTAGTAATTCATTTTACTATTGATATTTAATATTGGATTTTTTAAATTGAAAATTGATTTAAAAAATTTATTTAATTTATCTACTTATATATATAATTAATATAGAAATATAATAGAAATATTGAATTCTATAGAATTCAATATATCAATATATATAGAAATTCAATATAGATAGAATTAATATATTCTATGTTAATATTAAATATGATGTCATTTTTCATCTTCCTTATATTTATAAAGGCGACGCACAGGTGATCGGTTCTTTCTATTTCTTTATCTCCCCGTGAACCGTATGTTTGTAGCAATAGGGACAGAATTTTTTCAATTCCAATCGACTAGGTGTATTGTGTCGGTTCTTTTGAGTAATATATCTGGAAACGCCTGTTGATTTTTTATTAACACTGTTTCGAATACAACTGGTACATTCCAAAAGAACCTTTACTCGGACATCTTTCCCCTTGGCCATGAGCCTCCTTTGGTTTTTTTATTCACTCAACTCTTCTATTTTCCGATCTGAAGCGAAAAAGAAAGAAAGGAAAAAAAGAAGTTGCTAACTTTCAATCAAATTATGAAAGATTTCGTTGCAACCAATAATACATAATACAACGATTTTAAACTATATTTAGATTCGAAGTTTAGATTAGAATTGAAATACAGTATTTCATTTAAGTATCTTGTATGATACTGTTGTCCTAACCACATTTCCGCTTCCATTCTCTTAATTTAATTTCAATTAAATTAAGAGAAGTTGAAGCCTGGGCCCGAGTTCCACCTTTCGCTGAGATTGAATCTATTTTTATTCTTTCTCTTTTAGAATTTAGAACTTATTAGAATTCTAACTTTTTCTAATTAGAAAAAAAAAAAGAGGAGGGGGTAGTAGTCACAGATATTTAATTGTATCTCTAATCTTCTTCACCCTCCCCTGTATTAATAACTAGAATGAAAAAAAGGGGAATGTTAACGCATCCGGGAATAAACGATTGATCTCTATTAATAGACCTGCTAAAGATCCGAACCATAGAGTACTTAGTACCGGCGCCACGGATAGATATGTTTTTAGATCTCGCATTTCAAATCCTCCTTCTCTATTGGAATAAGTAATGTTTATTGTAATACATGATGATGGTATTACATTACATATATGATCAGATGTATACGTAGTTAATTAAAGGCCACTTGTATTTGTTTTGTACACAGAATCCCTAATTCAAATTGAAATGTACAACAATTTGATAGATAAGATTTTCTTTTTCTTTTCTTAAAAAAACAAAAAACATCCTTTTACGCCTGAACATTCACGAAATTTAAATTTAGGCGGGTTTCATATATATTTTTTTCATATTTTTTCATATGGATATAAGTTTATTATTATTATATGTTATATAATATGAGACCAAAAAACAGAAGAAATGGCAAAATTCGTTGTGTATATCAATTGTGTATAGCAATGGAGAAAATGAAATAAGTATGTGGAAAACAAGACAGGGATTCTCTACAATACAATGAGATTGTAGACCAATTGAAAGGGATGTAGCGCAGCTTGGTAGCGCGTTTGTTTTGGGTACAAAATGTCACGGGTTCAAATCCTGTCATCCCTATCTATTACTTTGCCGTTGAGCAATAACGAGGAAGCAAATAATGAGGGATCAATTCAAATTGGACATACCTAATCTTTATCTTTAATTTATATCATATTGCATATGATAGGATAGGCATTCAAGATGTATTGGAGTTAAAAAAAATCTTTTTCCTTACCATCTTATTTTTTTGTGATAATCATAAGAAGGCGCTCTTAGTTCAGTTCGGTAGAACGTGGGTCTCCAAAACCCAATGTCGTAGGTTCAAATCCTACAGGGCGTGAGTCTGTTCTTATTTTGTTAGGTCGAAAATCAAAATTATATGAAAATTTTTGAACATCACAATCTGAATTTGACCTCCCGCAGATTAAAGAAAAGAGGAGGTCAAAAAAACAAAGTGTTAATTAATCAAAAGTCCAACTGATCACCACGTCTGTATTGTAAATATGCAGTTACAAATAATCCAGCCAAAGTAATAGGAATTAGACCTAAGACAATTCCAAATAAAAAAACTTCAATCATTTCAATTTGTTTGAAAAGGGAAAAGATAGGTAATATCTATCCTTAAATATTAATCCATATTACCCACAAATCTCAATAACCAAGAATTGAAAATTGACATGGTAAGGAACTAAAGAATAGATGCAATACTGCATTTTCTTTTTATTTTTATGATTTTTATGAATTGTCCATTCAATTAATTTCAAATAAGTCGTATCTTGCTCAGACCAATAAATAGAACTGAGGTTATAGTTAAAGCCGCTAGTAGAAAACCGAAATAACTAGTTATAGTAGGCATGAAGGAACTAAATAAACTCTATTTTTTTTTTATACATATAGTTGTAAAGCACTTCCCTAAATTCTATTTTTTGAAAGATATGAGGATAAGCCAAAATACCAATTGAAAAAAAAGAATAAGTTCAATTGAACACTTTGAATTTAACTTATCAATCTCAATCATTTATCAATCATTATCATTATAGATTATAGACGGCACTAACAA